CCTTCACTTTGTCTATCACTTCTAGTTTAGTAGAAGTGGGGAGATGAATATATGTTGGGAAGGGAGAAAAAATAGATCTATCTATTTTTTCTATTTACATAGGTTCTATATTTATAGATTTTAATAGATATTATATATGTCCTAGATGTGGAGTATTCTACATACTGCTCTCTTTCTTCCCCCCCTCCCCACTTCACTTCATTTCATGCGCCTCCCGTATAGTGTACCAGTTTTCTCTCTGGGGCTACGAATTCCCAACCAAACCAATCACTTTTTTTTTTTTCTTCAGGGATTTTTATATTTATGGGATATATCTTTCAGATCGTTGCATCCAACAGGAGTTGAACCTGTGAATTCGCCAATTATGAGTTGGGTGCTTTGACCGTTCAGCCATGGATGCTGAGAATATCTATTTTTTGGGAGCATTCTATTACATTTTAACAATATGATATCATTTTCTCGAGGTGAAAATAGTTGCTTGTGAAACAAAACAAGCCTGGGCTTGTCAGGTTGTAAGATAAAGAGGCCTCTGTACGCGGAGGGAATCGAACACTGCTTCGGAGATGATTGATTGCGGGCGGGACTAGATTCGAACCCTTGTCCATAGTCAGTATGAACTGAAACCTTACCACGGAATCGATGAAGAATCAAGAAGGTTTGTGTATTTTGTTTCAATCGTGAGGTCTCCCAGTTAGCAGTTGTTAAATCCGGCAAGAAAGGAATGAAAATTCGGTTTAGCAGTTGACAGGACTGGAGATCTATTTGTACAATTGTATCGGTTCACATAACTCCATCACGTCGCCTTGCTTCGAAATGAGGGTAGGCGCACCAGACACGAAATGGAGTGATGCGGCGGAGGTTCGAATCCACGCGAGGCGTCCGGAACAAAAGCCGTCTCGCATTTCTTTCCGAAAGAAGTCTCCCAACCCCTTCCTTTCCACCAATAGAAAACGGAAAGAACCCGGCCCGGCGGGGAAGTTTGATTTGGTCAATCTCCATGCTTGCCCCTCCGAACTAAGTGGCGCCGAAAACGCATCTTCGTATCGAGAGACGGGTGGGTCGCTTCGGTGTCCCCCGAAGCTAAATCTACCAAAAAACAATGAGATCCTTGGGAAATCGAATACTCCCTGGTACCAATCCGTAGAAATGGAATGGAAATCCTTGGATTGTTTACTACTAAGAGTCTATTTCTTCAATCTATGGACTTTCATAGGTAGGTAAGGTCGTAAGTCCCACCTTTTTTCCTTTCCTCTTCCCAAACCAAGGGTGGGGCGGCAAAATAAATTGGGTTTCGTCCCAGTACTCGAAAAAGAGTTTTACGGGATAAAGAAAGAGGAGAGGGAGAAAGGAGCGTCTGATACTGATACACGGACGTGATTTGTCTCTCGGAAGAAGAAAAATTCGAATGTAAATAAGATGGACCAAAAATCCTAGTATTTCCCCAAACACGCAGGGGATGGGATTTTGAAAACCCATCCTTTCTCTGTTTCCAAAGGACTCAAAATCCTTGAGATGGGACTCGAAATCCCATAACTAAACCGACCGAGTATCTGGTTAGGGGTATCTAACCAGATACTCGTAGTTTACACCCCAATTTTTAGAATACTGTTCAAATAATTTCTCGAGCAGTAGGTGAATAAAATGCTCCATCTCCAATCGAAATGAGCTCTATTTGGCTTCGGCGTACTTACTCTCCAAGCCGATTCCTCCCGAGAGAAAATGCAAGGTACCAACCCAAACCCTCCCAAAATGGGAGGAAGATTTTCTTTGAGGATGATTGGTTGCGGGCGAGGAGGGATTCGAACCCCCGACACCGTGGTTCGTAGCCACGTGCTCTAATCCCCTGAGCTACAGGCCCCGCCTTTACTGGATCCGCCCCGGGATCCACTTGGATCGGACTAGAATCAAATTGTGTTCTCCCCCCCTCCCTCACCCATCCCACCATCTATTCCGTCGGGAGAGACGCGTAAGCTCAGGACTCTCTTCCATTGGCTTCTTCTCCCCTAACCTCACCAAGTTGAGGAGGAATAGAGGGATGTGCTAGATCGCCAGATGTGGTTCCGCATAGCATGCATGGAGACGAACCCCGCGAGAACTGCGAAGGGCATCCCGCTTTTTTTTTCTCCCTTCGTCTTTTCCCTTTTTATTCTGGCGTCGAGCTATTTTTCCGC